GACTCTACACTCCGTTTTATTCTTTTTTCTATGTCCCAATTTAACGAATATTTCTTTAATATAGCAATTAAAAAATGATACAGACGTAGATGGAACAAATCAATTCTTTTTGTCTACAAAAAAGATATTTTATGCTTATGGAAATCCATTCAATTCAACTTCAGTCAAGCAGAAAAAAGAATCGGTTCATCCCAATCCCACCCCCTAACCAAATAGTAAAACATTTCAAAATAAAGATATTTTGGGTTTGAAGTCCTTGTTTGGAATGGATAAGTTAGATAAAATGAACGATATTCTGTAAAGGAAAGAAGAGTCTTTCTTCTTTCTTCATTTGAATTCAAAGTGGATTCTTTTTCTATTTCTCATTCTTTGGAAGATTCTTTTTTAATTCAGCAATACACTAATATTAATATATGAAAAAATATGGTAAAAAATAGAGCATTTCTTCCACTTTTCTATCTTGTATCTATAGTCTTTTTACCCTGTTGGATTTCTCTCTTGTTTACGAAAAGTCTGGAATCTTGGCTTACAAATTGGTGGAATACGAAGCAATGCGAAACTTTTTTGAATGATATTCAAGAAAAGAGTATTCTAGAAAGATTTATAGCCTTAGAGGATCTCTTTCTCTTGAACGAAATGATAAAGGAATACCCGGAGGCACATTTACAAAACCTTGGGATAGGAAGCCAAAAAGAACTAAGTAAATTGATCAATATACACAATGAGGATTGTATACACACGATTTTTCACTTCTCAACAAATGTGATTTCTTTCCTTATTCTAAGTGCTTATGCTATTTTGGGTAATGAAGAACTTCTTTTTCTTAACTCTTGGATTCGAGAATTCATATGTAACTTAAGTGACACAATAAAAGCATTTTTGATTCTTTTAGTAACTGATTTTTGTGTTGGATATCATTCACATCATGGTTGGGAACTAATGATTAGTTCTATTTCCCACGATTTTGGATTTGCTCCTAATGATCAAATTCTATCTGTTCTTGGTTCCATTTTGCCAGTCATTGTAGATACAATTTTGAAATATTGGGTCTTCCATTATTTAAATCGTTTATCCCCATCGCTTGTAGTGATTTATCATTCAATGAATGAACCCTTTTAATCCACTTAGAATGTTTGTTACTTTGCAAAGCATTCAAAAAGTACTCTTTCTATTTCTCCATTGGGAGTTTCGCCCCTATTGGAGTAATATTTTTCCAGTAAATAGCAGAATCGTGGCTAGGGAACTATACTAGCAACCTACCTAATTCATTGTATAAATTTTCGGGATCAATGATTGGACTATGGAAACTAGAAATATTTTTTCTTGGATAAGAGCACAGATGACTCAATTCATTTCCGTGTCGCTCATGATCTATATAATAACGCGAGCCTCAATTTCAAGTGCATATCCCATTTTTGCACAGCAGGGTTATGAAAATCCACGGGAAGCGACTGGACGTATTGTATGTGCCAATTGCCATTTAGCTAATAAACCTGTGGATATTGAGGTTCCCCAAGCAGTCCTTCCTGATACTGTATTTGAAGCAGTTGTTCGAATTCCTTATGATATGCAACTAAAACAAGTTCTTGCTAATGGCAAAAGGGGTGCTTTGAATGTGGGAGCTGTTCTTATTTTACCCGAGGGATTTGAATTAGCGCCGCCCGATCGTATTTCTCCAGAGATGAAAGAAAAGATCAGCAATCTTTCTTTTCAGAGCTATCGACCAAATCAAAACAATATTCTTGTAATAGGTCCTGTTCCTGGGAAAAGATATAGTGAAATCCGCTTTCCTGTTCTTTCTCCGAACCCTGCTACAAATAAAGATGTTCACTTCTTAAAATATCCCATATACGTGGGCGGTAATAGGGGAAGGGGTCAGATTTATCCCGACGGAAGCAAGAGTAACAATACAGTTTATAATGCTACAGCCGCGGGTATAGTAAAAAAAATTATACGAAAAGAAAGAGGCGAATACGAAATTATCATCGCAGATGTCTCGGATGGGCGTCAAGTAATTAATATTATTCCTCCAGGACCCGAACTTCTTGTTTCAGAGGGTGAATCTATCAAACTTGATCAACCATTAACGAGTAATCCTAATGTGGGCGGATTTGGTCAAGGGGATGCAGAAATAGTACTTCAAGACCCATTACGTGTCCAAGGACTCTTGTTCTTTTTCGCATCTGTTCTTTTGGCACAAATCTTTTTGGTTCTGAAAAAGAAGCAGTTTGAAAAGGTTCAATTGTCCGAAATGAATTTCTAGAGTCATGTTTTTATAAAGATTAAATTAAGAATTAAGAAGAAGATCTTTGTTGGCAATTAAGAAAGAAAAAGATCTCAACTCTTTATCTATTTATTTCTACAAGATATCTAGAATATATTCAGAATTACTTACATTGTTCATTTTTAGTCATAGTATTATATACTCCTATTTTACTTTTTAACTTAAGGTGCTTTTCCTTTTAAAATAAAATGGGAATGATGTGACTATGCAACTACTATTCTATTTTAATGTAAGAGAGTTCATTTCTTCAATCATTTTCTATTCGAGAATCAAATTCAATTAGATACTAGTCCAAGCCGGAGAATAGAATGCACAGCAAAGACGGTAGAAATGGAAAGAAGGGCTAGGGGATTCGGTGTCTTCCTAATCTTCGACACAAGAAATATGCAAAATTCCCCTTCTTGTGTCGAAATTGGAATGGAATGAGGCTTGGGCTTGATTCATTTAGTCAAAGACTTAGTCCTTATTCCGCTTTGTCTAGATTTCACGTTCTTTTTTTCATTCTAATTATTACAATTCCTATTACTCCTATTACTTGGTACTAAGACAAAATCCTTTAAAAGAAAAAGGGATTGAATGACTTAAGATAAGAATCGACAATTACTTAAAAAAAATAAAATAAAATAAAAAGAGAAAGATCAATAAAGGAAAAAGGAAGCAACTCTTATCTTATTCTATTTCTATGAGAGAATAGAACTTGAGTAATTGACTGTCTTGTTGAATTTGGCTATATTAATTAAAATTAATTAAAAGAAAGGCAAGGAAATGAGGTTTCTCCTCTCAGGGGAATTCACTCCCCCAAAGTCACAAAGTCAATAGAACATATGAAAAAAAGAAAATCCATCAATCGTATAATATAAAAGAAAGAGAAATAGAAAGAAAACAAGAACAGAATCTTAGAAATGCATTTTTCGATCGAATCTACTAGTGATTCTACTAAATCATTCATAAAGATATAATAAAATCATCCTATTCTATTGACAATGTAAAAAAAACTGTGTATACTATGAACATAATATGAGAGCATGCCCCCATCGTCTAGTGGTTTAGGACACTTCTCTTTCAAGGCAGCAACGGGGGTTCGAATCCCCCTGGGGGTAGGGTCCTACAAAAAGAGATTGTTCCTGTATTATCAATCAATAATCCTAAAGACTCCTACAGGGTCGATGCCCGAGTGGTTAATGGGGGCGGACTGTAAATCCGCTGGCAAGATGTCTACGCTGGTTCAAATCCAGCTCGGCCCAAGAATTTGTCCTACAGAAAGAGTAAGACATGAGAATAGAAAAGTAAAATGACTTTCTATTCTATATACCTATTTTTTTTTTTCTCGATTTTTTTGTTCCGAGAAATGAAAATTAGGATTATGCTAATGACCTAGATTAGATTGCTATCAGGATTTGTAAGGATAAAGTATAAGGAAAGGGCAACGGGCACAAAAGTGATAGCATGGAAATATAAAAAGCTCGCTCCTGTCTCGATTACCACAGGAAAATTAAAAATAGAAAAGGTTTGATTGAGATCATGAAAATAATGAATGCTGTATACTTCATTTTGCTGGGATTGTAGTTCAATTGGTGAGAGCACCGCCCTGTCAAGGCGGAAGTTGCGGGTTCGAGACCCGTCAGTCCCGCCGCATCCAATAGTTAATTCCTCTCTCCATTTTTGTAGAAAGGGAGACATATAATTTTATTACCAATCAGCATTTTTCGCTTTTTTTCCTTCTAATTTGATTTCATTAGAATCCAAATTCAAGTCTTAAAGTAAAGATCCTATCGACGAAAGAACAAAGCCAAACTAAAGAGAATGAATTGGATAGAAAATTAGATCATTAAAGGGCTGGGTTTTTAGGTTAACTCCGTCCCCCTTTTACATTTTACTTCGATTGTTCAGATGATACTTCATCCGATGCTTATACCAGGAAGACAGTAAAGAAAAAGAAATGTAAAAAAGATAATCAAAAAAAATTATTGATTAGACCCGCAATTCTATTTTTTATTCCGTCTGGATAAACTATTTTCCTATGTTATACTATTCAATTCGGGACGACAAATTTATTTGTTATTTGAGAGCTCATATATTATTATTCATCATACTAATCAAATGCAATATCATTGAGATTGCATTGCATTCATAACATTGAATTTACAGGAAATCATCATCTCTATGGGATTAAATCCCCTAGTTATTGCTAAGTAAAAAAGGATGAAATTATGGAAGTCAATATTCTTGCATTTATTGCTACTGCACTTTTCATTCTAGTTCCTACTGCCTTTTTACTTATAATATACGTAAAAACGATCAGCAAAAATGATTAAGCTGAATGAAATTGGAATTCTTAGTTTGTTAGCAATGATTGAAAAATCGAAGGATTTCCATTTCAATTCTTAAATCTTAAAAGAGATGCGCAAGCTAGAATCAACACTATAAGATGGTAGAAAGATATTTATGCGTCTTTCTACCATAGTATCTATTAGATTAGTATTTTTGTAATGTATAAAAGAAAGTCAAAACATAGAGGTTTCATCTTAATTTAATAGAGATCAATTTACAATATATATAGTAATGTACATTGCCCCCAATTCAATTTCTTTTTTGATACATATTTTCGGATTTATTCCTCAACTGAATTAATTAATACGACTTTTATAGGCCACTTCTTCCCCATACTACGAGTGAAAGAGAAAATGTAAAGACTACCATTAAAGTAGCCCAAGCAAGACTTATAATATCCATGTGAATTAGGTCTCCTATCTCTATGAATAGGAATAATTTTTTTCATTATTGTTTACTAATAACTAATAATAGTGAAATCAATGGTGCATAGTCAAAAAAGTATTCTTATCCTAGGCTATTCATTTAATGAGCCAATACAAGAAATCTAACAATTTCCTATCCTTTACTATGATTATGATTACGATTTTTCTTCTTTTTTTTTTTACTATTAGTATATAGAATAGAATCGAAGAATATGTAAACTACTAATACTATCTATGTGCACCTTTCAAATTTATACGAAATACTAAAAGCTGGTGCGATAACCAAGATAGATCAATATCTATCACATACCTCTATTTCTTTTTTTATTTTCCATTTGATGCATTTTTTATCTTTTTAGAATCTCGCAGATGCTCAGAATCAAGTACGTATCAAGAGTCCTTTTCCCCTCCTTCTGCTAGGATTTGGTAAGAGTTCGATTTGTCCATAAGGGATTTCACTTCCTTTTTTGTTGCTTTGTTGATCAGGCGACACCCGGATTCGAACTGGGGAAAGAAGGATTTGCAGTCCTCCGCCTTACCACTCGGCCATGTCGCCTAAATGATACAAAATAGATGAAAATATGACTTATCTTTTTGTTTCTTTCTTTGTTTGGGGTGGGTTCACTTTTTCTTGGTTCTCCTCTTTGCATATTGAATTTGGCTTTTTTCGTTGCCTTACTAAAAATTTTTTTGATTGGCTCCATCTCTTGGAAGGATTCTCATAGTTTATGACAAGTAAGAATATCGAAAACCTTCTACTATCCTTTTTCCTTTTTGTATTGAAAAAGATAATGTGGACTCTAATTTTTCATTTTAGTCACAAAAGTTAAAATCTCTGATAAATTTGTTAACTATGGACTTGACTGTGAATTCATGAGCAATTCGAATTCTGAAAGTTTTCTCTACCATTATATTTCCCTAATGACATAAGAAAAAGATCTTTCTTAATTTCTTTTTTTCTCAATCTCAATTATAATAAAAATTATTAGTCTATGTAAACCCCGGAACCAGAACATAAATTACACAGATATCTAATCAGGTATCTATGTATATATGATATATCATGTCTATAGGATAGGGAATTATCAGATATTTTATTTTGATTCTTAAATTTATCATTGAATAGGAATTCAAAATAGAACACCGACCGTGCTGTTCCGAATCGATCTGCAATAAAAATCAAAGAGATTAGAATGGTATTTTAGGAATTGTACTAATCAAAATTCTACTCATACGAATAGGTTACGCGAAAGTAATGGAAGAATAGGTAAAGTAAAAAGACGAATAGAAAATAGGATAGGTAAAAAAGTCTCTCTTTTCTTCGCAAATTTTTTTTTATTCAGAGGACAAATCGAACTTTTTACATGATTTAAAATAAGAATTCGATCTATATCGAATTCTTAGGTACATGTCGCAAGTCGTTTTAGTTCTAGTTCTAATGGGGATCTAGTCACTAATAGAAATTGGGTTGGTCTTGATTCATTGAAGTGATATTTTAACTAGAATCTCATCCTAGCTTGCTAGGTAAATAAACTTTCCGATTCCGTATGGAACAACTATTTGTCTACTTAATGTATAATGGATTGTATAGAATAAAATCGGATATGGAATAGACGCACATAGATCTTATCCCTATCCTTATAGTGAATCATTTTATAATTGACTAAAAGGCCCTTTTAACTCAGGGGTAGAGTAACGCCATGGTAAGGCGTAAGTCATCGGTTCAAATCCGATAAGGGGCTTTTGACTAGAAACTCCAATTACTATTTGAACGAAGAATCAATAGATTGTTTCTTGATCTTTGTTTTGTAAAGTAACCAACCGGAAGACAATACTAAGATATAGTAGTTAGAAAGTGCAACATTTTTTTTTATTCTAACGAAAAATGATAAAATAAAGAATAAAAGCAAGTGGACCTAACCTTTTTAATGATAAAAAAGGAAGAAAAGTAAGTGGACCTTACCTTTTTAATCATGACTATATACGCTATTCTGATAGTTAGATTCCCTATAAATGAGATTCGAACTTTCTGAAGTAAGGGAAAGGTATTTTTCTAATCACCACAAAAAGCCTCAATCTTTTTCATTGACTTTGTAAACGAATTCATATCTATCGAATAGGATTTAGATATTTCTATCAGATCGCGGCTTGCTTTCTTTCATGTACCAACTTTTTCTAGATCGATCCATTCTGACAAAGAAAAAAAGTAAATAGACAAGGATTGAAGTATCTTTTTTTAGTTGATCCTGAATAGTTCTTTGAAAAAATAGTTCTTTGAAAAACTTTCTATATCTGATTGATGAATATGAATTCGTATTCCTATTTCCCTAAGTAAATTTAAGTCAATTTCAGAACCAATCAATTTTCTCTTTGTCTTCGAAACCTATTGGATATTGTAAGATTCATTGTACGAGAAATCATACAGAACTGATCGAATCCTTGGACTTAATAAAAATAAAA